ATAAAGACATTTCTAATTGTAGTGACAAGCCTAATTACAGTAATGTTGATCATTTAGTCGGTGGCAGATATATTCGGAATTTAATGTCTGATGACACTTTTTTCGTTAGGGATAGTAATAGGGACAGTTATTCCATATATTTTGATATTGAAAGTAAAAATTTTGAGATTGACAACGATCGTTCTTTTCTAAGTGAACTAAAAAGTTCTTTTTATCAGACTTCTAGTTATATGAATAATGCACCTAAAAGTGACGATACTCGCCATGATCGTTACGTGTATGATACTAATTCTAATTATAGTTGGAATAATCACATTAATAGTTGCATTGACAGTTATCTTCGTTCTCAAATTTGTATTGATAGTTATATTTTAAATAACAGTTACATTTATAGTTACATTTGTGGTGAAAGCAGAAATAGTAGTAAAAGCGAGAGTTCCAATATAAAAACTAGCACAGATAGTAATGATTTAACTATAAGTTCTAATAATTTAAATGTAACTCAAAAATACAGGCATTTGTGGATTCAATGCGAAAATTGTTATGGATTAAATTATAAGAAATTTTTAAAATCAAAAATGAATATTTGTGAACAATGTGGATGTCATTTGAAAATGAGTAGTTTCGATAGAATCGAACTTTCGATTGATCCAGGTACTTGGGATCCTATGAATGAAGACATGGTCTCTCTGGATCCCATTGAATTTCATTCGGAGGAGGAACCTTATAAAGATCGTATTGATTCTTATCAAAAAAATACAGGATTAACTGAGGCTGTTCAAACAGGCACAGGTCAACTAAATGGTATTCCCGTAGCAATTGGTGTTATGGATTTTCAGTTTATGGGGGGTAGTATGGGATCTGTAGTGGGCGAAAAAATCACACGTTTGATCGAGTATGCTACCAATAAATTTTTACCTCTTATTCTAGTGTGTGCTTCCGGAGGAGCACGCATGCAAGAAGGAAGTTTGAGCTTGATGCAAATGGCTAAAATATCTTCCGCTTTATATGATTATCAATCAAATAAAAAGTTATTTTATGTACCAATCCTTACATCCCCTACCACAGGTGGGGTGACGGCTAGTTTTGGTATGTTGGGAGATATCATTATTGCCGAACCCAATGCCTACATTGCATTTGCAGGTAAAAGAGTAATTGAACAAACATTGAATAAGACAGTACCTGAGGATTCACAAGTGGCTGAATATTTATTCCATAAGGGCTTATTCGATCCAATCGTACCGCGTAATCTTTTAAAGGGCGTTATGAGTGAGTTATTTCGGCTACATGCTTTCTTTCCTTTGAATCAAAATTAGATAAAGAGTGAATTCTTTCTCTTTCTTCCGTGAAATTAGTCAAGAGGGTCTTGCATCTTTATATACCGCCCGAAAATAATCCCCCACTAAGAATCCTTTTTGTCGGATCGTATTATTATAACAAATTTTTTTGGAATTTGTAAGAAACCTTTTCTTTATTAAATTTTATTAAATTATAAGACAAGAACAAAATAATAACTATTAATACGAATACTAAAAATAATACGAATAAGAAAAGGTGGATTATCATACATATATTTCATATCGAAACATGTAGAAAGAGGAATAAGTCCATTTATTTACATATTTATTATTTATTGTATTTTATTTATTGTATTTTATTAATTAATATTTAATTATTATATATTTATTAAAACATATACTTATATACTCCTTATTAAGTAAAGTATATATATACTCACTTCGGGATACTAAGTATAATATAATAATTAAAGATAAGGTTAAAATATTAATATAAAACAATAAATATAACAATAAATAACAGGTACAAATATTAAATTATTAAATCGAGGTACCCATTTTATGATAACTCTCAACAGCTTCCCCTCAATTTTTGTGCCTTTAGTGGGCTTAGTTTTTCCGGCAATTGCAATGGCTTCTTTATCTCTTCATGTTCAAAAAAACAAGATTTTTTAGATACGATAGGGACAAATCTTATCTATTTTTTTTTTTTCAAGACTTACTTACTTGGATCATAACACGGATATCTATTTAGTAGAATATGGTATAACATGTGTCTTCTAACATAAGCTGTTATGTATGTGTAAACATGATAATTATATATGAGTAAATGAATTATAACTATTTTCAAAAGGATCGGGATCGGGTAGAATTTCTGAAATGTAAAGTAAATATATCTATATGTATGTGGATGTCTATAGGAAATCATATGAAAGGGATGTTATTATTTTAGTTTGGATCTAAGTCTAAGCAATTCGATGAATTATTCCTAAAGGTTCACATCATAATAGTGCTGGTTGATGAGAGTTACTTCGGAAACAAAAAAAAGTAAAATAAATTTTATTTTTGTTATTCTCCCAATTCCAATAAAATGCAACTAGGTCTAGTTATACTATGAGTTGGCGATCAGAACGTATATGGATAGAACTTATAGAGGGTTCTCGAAAAACAAGTAATTTCTTATGGGCCTTTATTCTTTTTTTAGGTTCATTGGGTTTTTTATTGGTTGGAACGTCCAGTTATTTTGGTAGGAATTTTATATCTTTATTTCCGTCTCAGGAAATAATTTTTTTTCCACAAGGGATCGTGATGTCTTTCTATGGGATCGCAGGTCTTTTTATTAGCTCATACTTGTGGTGCACAATTTCGTGGAATGTAGGTAGTGGTTATGATCGATTCGATATAAAAGAGGGCGTAGTGTGTATTTTTCGTTGGGGATTTCCTGGAAAAAATCGTCGCATATTCCTCCGATTCCTTATGAAAGACATTCAGTCCATCAGAATAGAAATTAAAGAGGGTGTTTTTGCTCGTCGTGTCCTTTATATGGAAATCAGAGGTCAGGGGGACATTCCCTTGACTCGTACTGATGAGAATTTGACTCCACGAGAAATTGAGCAAAAAGCTGCCGAATTGGCCTATTTCTTGCGTGTACCGATTGAAGTATTTTGAAAAAAGGAACTGAAGAATGAATACTTTGCAAGAGGGAAAAAACTCAAGAATCCTCTTTTTTTCTATAGCATAACTTAACTTAAGTTTCTTCAGAACGCTTATTCGAGCCAAAGGAAACGTATACGAAACAATCCTAAAACGAAAATGTTTGTGTCCACAATTTTTTTATGCATATGTAAATCCACTTAACTCAATTCAGTAACAAAAGAAGTAAAAAATCTAAATAATAGATTCATCTCATATAATATATCAAAACAAAACATTTCGGAATAAAATAAAGAATTTTTTTTTTTCGAAATATTTGAAATTTTAATAGAACGAGAGTTCTTTCGTCTCGAAATCCGACTAATATTAATTTGAAGTGGGCTCTTTCTTATTCTATTTCTGTATTTTTTCTAAATTCAAGGACTAACCACTGTACTGAATCACAAATAAAACCCCGGAAATATATTCATGAGCTCGATGCCTTGTAATATAAGTTATGCTTGATAAAAATATTAGTATCGTATAGAGTCGATGAATGAGGTGAGTTCATTAAAAATTAAAAAATTCACAGACGAAAAAATGGAAAAAAAGAAAGTATTCATTTCCCTTATATATCTTGCATCTATAGTATTTTTGCCTTGGTGGATTTCTCTCTCATTTAATAAAAGTCTGGAATCTTGGGTTACTAATTGGTGGAATACTAGGCAATCCGAAATTTTTTTGAATGATATTCAAGAAAAGGGTATTCTAAAAAAATTCATAGATTTAGAGGAACTCCTCCGTTTGGACGAAATGATAAAGGAATACCCAGAAACACATTTACAAAATCTTCGCATCGAAATCTACAAAGAAACGATCCAATTGATCAAGATGCACAATGAGGAGCGTATCCATACAATTTTACACTTCTCGACAAATATAATCTGTTTCGTTATTCTAAGTGGTTATTCTATTCTAGGTAATGAAGAACTTGTTATTCTTAACTCTTGGGTTCAAGAATTCCTATATAACTTAAGCGACACAATAAAAGCTTTTTCTATTCTTTTATTAACTGATTTATGTATAGGATTCCATTCGCCCCATGGTTGGGAATTAATGATTGGCTCTGTCTACAAAGATTTTGGATTTGCTCATAATGATCAAATTATATCCGGTCTTGTTTCTACTTTTCCAGTCATTTTAGATACAATTTTTAAATATTGGATCTTTCGTTATTTAAATCGTGTATCTCCTTCACTTGTAGTGATTTATCATTCAATGAATGACTGAAAAATGATCGACCGATCCAATTTTAATATTTGTTACTTTGTACATAAGCAAAACATTAAAAATTGTACTTATTCTTTCTACCCATCAAAGGGGATTCCTCCAATATTCCAGTAAAATTATTTCAGTAAATATCAACATTATAGATAGGGAACTATACTAGTGACCTACCTAATTTTATTGTAGAAATTTTCGGGATCAATGATTGGACCATGCAAACTAAAAATACCTTTTCTTGGATAAAGAAAGAGATTACTCGATCCGTTTCCGTATCGCTCATGATATATATAATAACTCAGGCACCCATTTCAAACGCATATCCCATTTTTGCACAGCAGGGTTATGAAAGTCCACGAGAAGCGACTGGCCGTATTGTATGTGCCAATTGCCATTTAGCTAATAAACCTGTGGATATCGAGGTTCCACAAGCGGTACTTCCTGATACTGTATTTGAAGCAGTTGTTCGAATTCCTTATGATCTGCAAGTGAAACAAGTTCTTGCTAATGGTAAAAAAGGAGCTTTGAATGTAGGGGCTGTTCTTATTTTACCCGAGGGGTTTGAATTAGCCCCTCCCGATCGTATTTCGCCCGAGATTAAAGAAAAGATAGGAAATCTGTCTTTTCAGAGCTATCGCCCCACTAAAAAAAATATTCTTGTAATAGGTCCTGTTCCTGGTCAGAAATATAGTGAAATCACCTTTCCTATTCTTTCCCCGGACCCCGCTAGTAAGAAAGATGTTCACTTCTTAAAATATCCCATATACGTAGGCGGGAACAGGGGAA